AGTTATTCTATCTATTTTGATATAGAAAATAAAATTTTTGAGATTGACAGCGATCATTCTTTTCTGAGTGAACTAGAAAGTTCTTTTTCTAGTTATCGCAATTCTAGTTATATGAATAATGAATCTACGAATGAAGATTCCTTATACAATCGTTCCATTTACGATACTCAATCTAGTTGGAATAATCACATTACTAGTTGCATTGACAGTTATCTTCAGTCTCAAATCTGTATTGATACGTCCATTGTAAGTGATAGTAGTGACGGTTACATTTCTAGGTGCGTTTTTGATAAACGTAAAACTAGTAGTGAAGGTGGGGGGTCCAGTATACGAACCCGCGCGAAGAGTAGTGATTTAACTCTAAGAGAAAGGCCTAGTGATCTCGATGCAACGCAAAAATACAGGCATTTGTGGGTTCAATGCGAAAATTGTTATGGATTAAATTATAAGAAATTTTTGAAATCAAAAATGAATATTTGTGAACAGTGTGGATACCATTTGAAAATGGGTAGTTCAGAAAGAATCGAAATTTCGATCGACCCCGGTACTTGGGACCCTATGGATGAAGACATGGTCTCTCTGGATCCCATTGGATTTCATTCGGAGGAGGAGCCTTATAAAGATCGTATTGATTCTTATCAAAGAAAGACAGGATTAACTGAGGCTGTTCAAACAGGCGTAGGTCAACTAAATGGTATTCCCGTAGCAATTGGGGTTATGGATTTTCAGTTTATGGGGGGTAGTATGGGATCCGTAGTCGGGGAGAAAATCACCCGTTTGATTGAGTACGCTACTAATCAATTTCTACCTCTTATTATAGTGTGCGCTTCGGGGGGAGCGCGCATGCAAGAAGGGAGTTTGAGCCTGATGCAAATGGCTAAAATATCGTCTGCTTTATATGATTATCAATCAAATAAAAAGTTATTGTATGTATCAATCCTTACATCTCCTACTACTGGTGGGGTAACAGCTAGTTTTGGTATGTTGGGAGATATTATTATTGCCGAACCAAATTCCTACATTGCATTTGCGGGTAAAAGAGTAATTGAACAAACATTGAATAAAACAGTACCCGAAGGTTCACAAGCGGCTGAATATTTATTCCAGAAGGGCTTATTCGACCTAATCGTACCGCGTAATCTTTTAAAAAGCGTTCTGAGTGAGTTATTTAAGCTCCACGCCTTCTTTCCTTTGAATTCCAATTCAATCAAGTAGAGCGCACTAAGTTCAATTATTTTATTTGTAGCAAACAAAAAAAGTAGTTAGCTTATCCGAATCTTAGCTTATCGGAATCAAAGTAACTAAAAAGGGAGTTTTCTTTGGCGACCTAAGATCTAATTGTAGAAAGAATCAAAATCAAAAGTTGCGTATAACTCTTTTTTTTTTTACCTAGATTCCCGATTACTAATTAAGAAGTCTCTATCAACAAGATAAAAACGTGAGTTCTTCCTTTCGTGAAATTAGGAAAATAAAACGAATTTCATCTTACGTATATAATCAAATTCAAATTATAGAAAAAATAGATATATAGTTTTATATCTTTCTCCATCTCCCGAAAATCCCGTTTTCACTAAAAATCCCGGTTGTGTCGCATTCTAATGAATCTTTCAATAATTTGTAAGAAACTCTTTATTAAATATTAAAATGAAATTCAAAGACAAGAACAAAACACAAAGAAACGAAGAAAAATAAAATGGATTATCATATGTATCTTTCATATAGATAGATGAATAAGTCCATTTATTTAGTTCTACATTCCTTGGACTTATTCTATATACTCACTTAGATACTTAATATCTCTAATCTACGAATTCATAATAATTACAATTATTAATTATAATTAGTATAAATATAAAATATGATATTAAAAAAAAATAAGAACAGGTACAAATAATAAATCGAGGTACCCCATTTTATGACAACTTTCCATTTTCCCTCTATTTTTGTGCCTTTAGTAGGCCTAGTATTTCCGGCAATTGCAATGGGTTCTTTATTTCTTTATGTTCAAAAAAACAAGATTGTTTAGATCCGAGGGGACCCAGTCTCATTCTTTTTTTTTTTTTGAACTTAGACTTGTAGCATAACACAGATATTTATTTCGGAAAAGAAAATATAGTAGAACATGTGATTTCCGCCGAACATAAAGGAAAAAGCTCTTATGTCTGCAGAAAAAGATCTATAGATAACTGAATTCTAGCCAGTTTCAAATAGATCAGGATCGCTGGATGCCTAAAATGTAAAGTTGGTGGATCTATATATATATCAATATGTATATTGGGATCATATGAGGGGTATGTTATTATTTTAGATCTAAACAATTTGATGAATTACTCCTAAAAGTTCCCATTAAACTAGTGCTAGTTCACATCAAACTAGTGCTAGTTGATGAAAGTTCATTCGGAAACAAAAAAAGTAAAGTCAAAATCATTTGGGGTATTCTCTCAATTTCAATAAAATGCAATCGGATCAAGTATGAGTTGGCGATCAGAAGATACATGGATAGAACTTATAACGGGGTCTCGAAAACTAAGTAATTTTTGTTGGGCCCTTATCGTTTTTTTAGGTTCATTAGGATTCTTGTTGGTTGGAACTTCCAGTTTTCTTGGTAGAAATTTGATATCTTTTGTTCCGTCTCAGCAAATCCTTTTTTTTCCACAGGGAATCGTGATGTCTTTCTACGGAATCGCGGGTCTCTTTATTAGTTCCTATTTGTGGTGCACAATTTCCTGGAATGTAGGTAGTGGTTATGATCGATTCGATAGAAAGGAAGGAATAGTGTGTATTTTTCGTTGGGGATTTCCTGGAAAAAATCGTCGCATATTCCTCCGATTCCTTATAAAAGATATTCAATCCGTTCGAATAGAAGTTAAAGAGGGTATTTATGCCCGTCGTGTCCTTTATATGGATATCAGAGGCCGGGGGGCTATTCCGTTGACCCGTACTGATGAGAATTTAACTCCACGAGAAATTGAACAAAAAGCCGCGGAATTGGCCTATTTCTTGCGCGTACCAATTGAAGTATTTTGATTTTGAGAAAAGGAACTGGGCGGAAGAACGAATGCTTTCTCGGCAGGAGGGAAAAAACGCAAGAATCCTTTTAGTTTTTCTATAACTAAATGATACTTTAGATGCAGATAAACCATATCTTGTAAATTATTTTCTTTGTCAATCGACCTTTTTACTTGTTTTGCCGCTTATTTTTTTGACCATCACAATATCTTTTTCTCAATTATTCTATTCTTGACTATGGGGAATCGTTGGAATTTTTTTTTTCGAAATACTGGATATTTTGATAGAATAAGGGGTTCTTTCGTCTCAAAATCTCAATAATATTCATTTCTTCAAATTTCGGCCATTCATCGAAAGGAGACATTTGTTTGGAATTTGATGAATTGAGGTATCTAGCAACACTATTTTGTATTATTTCTTCAGTCGAACTTGAAGTGGAGTCTTAGTCTATTTCTGTATTCTTTCTAGATTCAAAACAAAATCACAAATAAAATAGATTCATAGGTTTGATGCCCTGTCTAGAACTCATGTTTGAAAGAAATATTCGATTACATAAAGTCCGACAAATGGAGTGGGTTAATTAAAAATTAACAGGCGAAAAATGGCAAAAAAGAAAGCATTCACTCCTCTTTTGTATCTTGCATCTATAGTATTTTTGCCCTGGTGGATTTCTCTCTCATTTACTAAAAATATGGAATCTTGGGTTATTAATTGGGCGAATATCGGCCAATCCGAAATTTTTTTGAATGATATTCAAGAAAAAAGTATTCTAGAAAAGTTCATAGAATTAGAAGAAATCCTCTTCTTGGAAGAAATGATCAAGGAATACTCGGAGACATATCTACAAAAGCTTCTTATAGGAATCCACAAAGAAACGATCCAATTAATCAAGATACACAACGAGGATCGTATCCATACAATTTTACACTTCTCGACAAATATAATCTGTTTTGTTATTTTAAGTGGTTTTTCTATTTTAGGTAATGAAGAACTTGTTATTCTTAATTCTTGGACTCAGGAATTCCTATATAACTTAAGTGATACAGTAAAAGCTTTTTCAATTCTTTTATTAACCGATTTATGTATCGGATTTCATTCACCCCACGGCTGGGAACTAATGATTGGTTCTGTATACAAAGATTTTGGATTTGGTCATAATGATCAAATTATATCTAGTCTTGTTTCCACTTTTCCGGTTATTCTCGATACTATTTTTAAATATTGGATTTTTCGTTATTTAAATCGTGTATCTCCGTCACTTGTAGTTATTTATCATTCAATGAATGATTGATAAATGATCCACCAATATTAATCCAATTAGAACGTTTCTTACTTTGTAGTTCTACATAAGTATTAAAAACATTCTATCCGGGGGGTTTTCATACTATTTTTATAGTATAGTATTCCAGTAAAATGATTCCAATAAATAGCAGAATCGTGGATAGGAAACTATACTAGCGACCTACCCAATTTATTGTAGAAATTTTCAGACCAATGATTAGACTATGCAAACTAGAAATACTTTTTCTTGGATAAAGGAACATATTACTCGATCTATTTCCGTATCGCTCATCATATATATCATAACTCAGACATCCGTTTCAAGTGCATATCCCATTTTTGCGCAGCAGGGTTATGAAAATCCACGAGAAGCGACCGGGCGTATTGTATGTGCCAATTGTCATTTAGCTAATAAGCCCGTGGATATTGAGGTTCCACAAGCAGTACTTCCCGATACTATATTTGAAGCAGTTGTTCGAATTCCTTATGATAAGCAAGTGAAACAAGTCCTTGCTAATGGTAAGAAAGGGGGTTTGAATGTGGGGGCTGTTCTTATTTTACCGGAGGGGTTTGAATTAGCTCCTTCCGATCGTATTTCTCCCGAGATGAAAGAAAAGATAGGAAATTTGTCTTTTCTGAGCTACCGCCCTAATAAAAAAAATATTCTTGTAATAGGGCCTGTTCCCGGCCAGAAATATAGTGAAATCACC